AACAACAATTCAACTGATTCGATTAATTAAATTAGAAGATTCTACTGAATAGAATTCTATTATCAATCCATATAATATATATAAGAAATACAGTACCAAAAAAGACACTGAAATGGGTCGTCGAACTAACAAAAACTTTTCAATTTCAATATGTCTCATGAACAATATTCCAATTTAGGGTGGACAGATGCGATAACAATTACACGGAGGAAGACCTTATTTGCATTTCCAATTCTAAGTATCTATTCCCGACGAGCCATAGCAATTGCGCCCACTAAGGAAACTAAAAGGATTATAGAAATAAGTTCAAATGGAAGATAAAAATCTGTTGATAAATGAATCCCAATCTGTTGAACATTACTTGTCAGGTCCTGTTCTATGATCTGGTTTGATCTTGTAGTCCAAATAATCCCGTACCATGACGTGTTTGGGATAGTAGCAATTAGTGAAAAAAAAATACTTGTACAAACTAGCGAAGTGAATCCATCTCCGACAGTCCAAAAATGCAAATCATTGTAATATTCTGAACCATTCATAAACATCACAGCAAATAAGATTAAGACATTTATGGCTCCCACGTAAATAAGTAGCTGCGCAGCAGCTACAAAATAAGAGTTCGATAGAATATAAAATAAAGATATACAAACAAGAACCAATCCCAACGAAAAGGCAGAATAAATTGGATTGGTAAGTAATACCACTCCTAGACCTCCTACTATAAGACCTGATCCCAGAGATACTAAAAGAATATCATGTATTGGCGCAGGTAAATCCATTATGTGTTAAATAAGCGATAAATAAGTCAAAATATCTCATGATCTTACTGGTCGGGAAAAAGTAGGTTACCCTTTTTTTATATCTAATAGTTCTTACCCCAGCGTGGTGTGGGTTTATGTAGATAGAGTTAATCAATTGAACGGGCCAATCTTGCTTTTGTCTTTAGTCGAAACAGAGTTCGTAATTTCATATTTTTAATTAAACAAATAAGGTCTATGGCTATAATGGCTATATATTTATATATATATTTATATATTCCAAAAGTAGTTATAATCCTCACAAATCTAGTTATTATTTGTCTGACATGAAAGAAACTTACCTACTTTAGATCAAAACTTAGTCTTATTTTTAATTTAATTGGTAATCGTTCTTGAATCAAGGGGTTTATCCATAGATATTTTTATTTGAGTTGAGTTCATAATTGTTCGAACTGTGTAATCTCCAATTACAGACATTGGTAACCGACCCAAAGCAATTTGATTATAATTTAATTCGTGACGATCGTAGGTGGAAAGTTCATATTCTTCAGTCATTGATAAACAGTTTGTGGGGCAATACTCCACGCAATTACCACAAAATATACAGATTCCGAAATCAATACTATAATTAAGCAATCGTTTCTTTCTAATATCTGTTTCTAATCGCCAATCAACAACAGGTAGATCTATCGGACATACGCGAACACATACTTCACAAGCAATGCATTTATCAAATTCAAAGTGGATTCGCCCACGGAAACGCTCTGATGTGATCGATTTTTCATAAGGATATTGAATAGTTACAGGTAAACGATTTGCGTGAGATAAGGTAATCATGAAACTTTGACCAATGTATCTTGCAGCTCGTACTGTCTGTTGACCATAATTCATGAACCCAGTCACCATAGGAAACATATATCGTGAATATCCATGAATAATTTGATGTTTCTTTCTCTTGCTTGAGAGAGGATAAGAATCTGGAATATCCTATTCTGTTACAGCGAAACAAGTTGGGAAGAAGTTGTTAATAATAGATTACCGAGAGCAATAGGTAAAAGAGATTTCCACCCAAGATTTAATAGTTGATCCATTCTCAGCCTAGGTAAAGTCCATCTTGTTGAGATAGGAATGAACAGGAACAAATAAGCTTTAGCTAATGTAATGAGGAGACTAATTGTTGTTCCAAAGACTTCACTAGTTTGATTTATTTCGAAAAGTTCAGTAATTGGTATATATGGAATAGGAAGATTCCACCCTCCCAAGTACAGAACTGTTACGAATAATGAAGAAACTAGTAAATTTAGGTAAGAAGCAACATAAAATAAACCAAATTTGATACCTGAATATTCAGTTTGATAACCTGCTACTAATTCCTCCTCGGCTTCCGGTAAATCAAAGGGCAATCTCTCGCATTCCGCTAGTGAAGAAATTATAAAAACTATAAACCCTATAGGTTGACGCCAAAGATTCCACCCCCAAAAACCATATTTTGACTGCGCCTCAACTATATCAACCGTACTTGAACTGTTAGATAATCATAGTCGATGATAACATCACTGTTCCCATCTCTATTCCAGAACCGTACATGAGACCTCAGCTTCATACGGCTCCTCAATGGTCACGAATAAATCTAAAATAAATCTAAGGTATGCTTCGGTATTACATTGGCATACCATAGGAAAAAATAAAGATGAATCAAAATGCTCATAAGTGAACTAGACCAGTGGGATTCTGTCCGCGATAAGATAATAACAAATAAAAAGTACACTTCTGAATCCATCTCATCCTTTATCCTTTTTGCTTAGTTTCTTGTTCAGTAATAACTCGATCTTTCCATAAGATACAATAAATAGTCAATCCATTTTTCCTTCCTGTTCTTCTCTTCTTTCTCAGAAGGACTATACTATATAAATAAAGGATTACTTCGTTCCTGATAGTTATTTTTCAATCAGTGGATAGGAGCTATACTCTGGATCGGGATCACGGGGAAGTACTTTTTGATCATTTCTACCAACTTCAAGCCCTCATTATGACTCCTTTTATGTAATGTAAAAATATCCGTTTGGATACGTTACATTATCTCCATTACTAATCTTTTGTGTACCTTGGTGTTCCTAACCGTCCACTCAGTTTTGGTTGATCCTCGGTATGGTAATAAATACAAGAGTAAAAATTCCATACAGTTGATCTTTTGCGCCCGCTTCAAGTCCTGATGGCTAATCGATACTTGGGGTAAACAGCTTCCACTGCTTATGTTTAGCTCCACTTTACTCTCGTACATAGGTAATGAGACTCGATCTTCTTACTGCGAATTCATAAGCAGTTTTGTTTCACTCATATAACTATCTGGTTTAGTTCATAGATCCCAGTGATGAATAAAAAAGAGTTCTATCTATATATATTCAATCAACTTCTTTCCTAGAAAAAGCAAAGAAAGAGGTAGGAGTGCGTATTCCAACGAATCACACGTAGAGATATTGATAACACACATGGAGTTAACGGTATTTCATAACTTATAGATTGAGCAGCAGCTCGTAAACCACCTGAAAAGGAATATTTATTATTTGATCCATATCCGGACATAAGAAGTCCGATAGGGGCAATACTTGAAATAGCGATCCATAGAGAAACACCTATACTGAGATCGGTTAGTACAAGGTGATGGCCAAAGGGAATTACTGAATAACTCAGTAGAATTGATACGACCGCTACGGATGGGCCGACACTAAATAAACGAATATCTCCTCTAGATGGAAGAAGATCTTCTTTGAAAAGTAGTTTGACCCCATCCGCTAGAGCTTGAAGAATGCCCAAGGGCCCGGCATACTCAGGACCAATTCGTCGTTGTATCCCTGCAGATATTTTTCTTTCTAGCCACACAATTACTAATACCCCTATTGTGATTCCCAATACAAGAGTAAAAATAGGTATAAGTAACCATATGAGCCCATAGACCTCTTTTGAGGATTCCGATCTGAAAAAAGAATTGATAGCTTGTGCTTCTTCAATTATCATTTCAACGATCAACTTCTCCCATAATGATATCTATACTACCTAGTATTGTCATAATATCAGCCAATTTCATTCTTTTAACTAGCTGAGGAAGAATTTGCAAATTGATGAAACCGGGTGGACGGATTTTCCATCTCCAAGGAAAAACACTATTATCTCCTATCAGAAAAATACCTAATTCTCCCTTTGGGGCTTCTACTCTCACATAAAGTTCTTGTTTTGACAATTCAAAACTGGGAGAAGGCTTTTTACTAATGAATCGATATTCAAAGTCGTTCAATTCTGAATCTTTTGTTCCAGCAAAGCGTCGGAATTCTAAATTTTCATAAGGTCCCCCCGGAATTCCTTCTAGAGCCTGTTGAATAATTTTTATGGATTCCGTCATTTCGCCAATTCTTACTAAATAACGAGCTAATGAGTCTCCTTCTTTTTGCCATTGGACTTCCCAATCGAATTCATCATAACACTCATACCGATCGACTTTACGAAGGTCCCATTGGATTCCGGAAGCTCGTAGCATTGGTCCTGATAAACCCCAATTTATGGCTTCCTCTTCCCCAATAAAACCTACCCCTTCAACTCGTTCCAAAAAGATGGGATTGCGCGTAATAAGCTTTTCATATTCAACAACTCCCGTTAAAAAATAATCGCAGAAATCTAAACATTTATCTATCCAGCCATGAGGTAAATCAGCAGCTACCCCCCCGATACGGAAATAATTATGCATCATTCGCATACCTGTGGCAGCTTCGAATAGATCATATAACAATTCCCTCTCTCTGAAAATATAGAAGAAAGGAGTCTGTGCGCCGATATCGGCCATAAAAGGTCCAAGCCATAACAAATGCGAAGCTATACGACTCAACTCCAGCATAATTACCCTAATATAGCTGGCTCTTTTAGGTACTTGAATATTTCCCAATTCCTCAGGTGCATTAACGGTTATTGCCTCCGTGAACATAGTAGCTAAATAATCCCAACGTGTCACATAAGGTAGATATTGTATAATTGTTCGGTTTTCCGCAATTTTTTCCATTCCTCTGTGTAAATAACCCAATATGGGTTCACAGTCGATAACATCTTCGCCATCTAGAGTAACAATTAGTCGAAGAACACCATGCATTGACGGGTGGTGAGGACCCATATTGACCACGAGGAGGTCTTTTCTTGCGTCTGGTACAGTCATATGTTTTTATTCTCCTTATTCTCCGATCCCAATTCATTATTCCATGAATTCCTGAACTGAAAATGAAACGAGGTTCATAAAAATTCAAGATCTAATGAACCGAAAAATTCAAACGAATTTCCAAACTAACCAGTTTTTGGTTCTCGAATACCCAATTGACCAATTAATTCCCTATAACGCACTCGATTTTTCTTTGATAAATAAACCAGCAGTCGTTGGCGTTTCCCCAGAATTTTCCGCAGACCTCTCTGAGATAAATAGTCTCTTCTGTGCAGTTCCAAATGTGAAGTAAGTCTCTCTATCTTATTGGTAAAATTAAATACTTGGAATTCAACAGAACCCCTTTTTTCTTCTTGTGGAATAACGGATATGGGCGAATTCTTTACCATACAAATAAATTCTTCTCTTTTTTTCTTTTTGTTCCCACGGATATAAATCTTCCCAATCAAGAATAATAATACCATTTATTTTGTTCTGGTGTACACAATAATCTGGATTGATTCATATATTACTCTTTTTTCTATCAAACAAATCAAAATGAATATGAATAAATAATAACAATAAATTTATTCAGACACAAAGGGATGGTATATTCCTGGGCTCACGAAACAGAATGAAAGGGACCTAAAAAGATTCTGTCGATTCATTCCTAGGTCCAATTGATATGTGACTGAATCTTGTGTATCAGAGTCTAACATAAGGTATGTATTTATTTGCATGTTCTCATATACCAGGCACGTGATAAGGAGGGAAATTGACTGTAACATCAGCGAATTCCAAATTGCTGATACATATGGATCCTTGACATACTGAAACGACTCCCATTATTGGTATCAAACCAATAGCGATTCATACAGGCTAAATCTTCTAATCGATGAGTGGGCCAAAGAAACACTTTCCATTTTAGAGAGTTATTTGTATCTGTATCAAAATGCTTATCCCTATTTACAAATTTCTCAAACCCCTGCACATTAGTCTTAGCTCTATTGCAAAATACTGGATTCTTATTCACAAGGTTCCTATTTCGGTAATTGAAACGGCTTAGAATTCTCAATTCTCTACGATGGCTAGGAGATAAAATATGTTCAGGAACAAGCAAATCATAATTATTATTGTCCCCATTCACACGCACTCCTCCGTGTCGTGCAATCGAGCCATTAAAGTAATTCTTATCAATATGTTTTTTTACCTGGTATCCTCGATTAGTTTGGTGCTGATCCTTATGGGTCAATGAAATAGCTATGGTTTGATACATAATCGAAATTCCATCCCATTTGATAGACAAACGAACCGGTTCAATAAGAAATATTCCCCTTTTTATCAATTCTGGAAGAGACAAATCCTTATTAATCAGCATTACATCTAGACCCATTTCTCCTCTTTGAATAGAGGATATAGCAATTTCATTCGGATTCATAAGTCTAAGCAGTAGACAATATACCTTGATATTATTGGTCATTCTTTGATTGAAAGAATCATCCCATCGGAGTTGAAAAAGAAAATATTTTTTCAAAAAGAAGTCTAGTTCCGCTTCCTTCTTGCTCTTTAATTTCTTTTTCTTTCTGCGTTTCTTAATATCTGAACCTGCAGAATTTGCTCCAACATCTTTTTTTTTGTTTCTTATATCAGATATAAGATTTCCTTGGTGCTGTCGTTTTTTCTCGTCCCGGTTCCGATTCTCTAATTCAAGATATCCCTTTTGATTAGATTCTACTTTTGGTTTTGGATGAAATCTTTCTTTTTGATTAGATTCTACCTTTGGATCTATATAAAGATCGCTTGTTTTATTTCCATGAAAATCAAATAGAAGCAATTTGATTGGTATGATCCACGGATTAGTCTTATATCGATCGTAAAGCGGCACAAATTCTGGTAAGAACCAAGGGCGCAGATTCGATATAGTACGATCTAACATTTGTTCATTCATTCCCATCCAATCAAAAAAGAACTCTTTTTGCTTTGTTTGGATTTCTTGATGAATTCTGATATAAAGAGAAAGAATATCTTTCTTATTGGTCCCAGTCTTAGTAGTTTTCTTTTTTTTATTAATGAAAGTTCCGATACCCGTACTAGTCCTAGTTTCAATATTGTTTCTAGGGTAACAATTGGTGATTCTCAATTCCAAATATTTTCTATCTAGATTTTGATCCCTATCAATTGTATATTTATCTTCTAGGCTATCATTTATAGTTATAGCATAAAACGATTTGTATTTATGTGTATTGTAATTAGAAATCTTTCCGTGCCTGTTTACTTGTAATGGTGATCCATAAATATTGGAGTCTTTAACATCTTCATAATTAAGATATTTATATGATAAAAGATCATATCTGTAGTGTTTTTGAATTTTTTTTTCGCGACTCGGACTCTTCAATAAGCCCAATTTATAATAATCTTTTTTCCCGGAATGAATTAATTGGTCTTTTTCTTCATATGAACCCAATTTTGGTGAGTCGTGATTTTTAATCGTAGGATGCTGATTGACTTTCTTTCTCCATTTTAGAGGTGCTAATCTAGACCATTTGTCATGGGATAAATTGTATTGATAATGGCTCTTTAACCAGTTTTTCCATTCACTCATTCCAGAATTCCGCAGTTTCTTGTGTTTTGATTCTGAATCAAATATTCCTCGTGTATGGAAATAGTCATGGAAATAGTCTTTTATTCTATCCTTAATAAAAGGATATGTTCTGTAGTAATTAAATATGGATTCTGACTTATATTTGTTACTAACTTGGGTTTGCAATAATTTGTAAAACACATAGGCTTGGGACAAAGAAGATAAGTCGCAGTAAATCGGTGAATTACTATCACTACTTATATTAGTAGTATAAGTAGAAAGAGATTTTACAGTCGAAATGAAGGGAATTATATTGGGATTCGTTTCATTAGTATCCTTTTCCTTTATTTCGTCATTGTAAGTGTATCCATTTAAAGTCTTTTTTGTTGAGTCAAGAAAAAATTGTACATTGATCCTGTAAATGTTAGTGATACATAGAAGGATACCCATGTATATTCTTTCAATGAAAGATTTCATAAAAGAGTCCCATTTAGAGATTAATCGGGCACTTCTTCTTTTTTTAGATATTTGCCAAATATGTTTCCGTGATTCGGTTCTTTTATTACTAAAATTTCCCTTGTTAGCACTAATATCTATATCCTCAATATCTGGAGTTAGAGGTTTTTTTTTCTTGTCTTTTCTAATCTTTTCTATTTGATCCCAGATTTTGGTTGTTTTATCAGCCAGATCATTAATTTTTCTTTCTATCAGTGAATCATTTGTCCAATCTCCGGATACAATTCTAATGGGTGATTCATGGATGATCCTATTACTTATTTTGGAATCTTTCTCATTTTGACTTGGTTCTTCATTTTGGCTTGGGTCAGAGACTCGTGTTACTCTAAAAAAGAAAAGGAGTTCCTTCACTTTGATTTTTATAAATAGAACTATTTTGATAATCCATCTTATTTTTTCGTTGAGAATCTTTAGAAAACCTTTTATGTTGTCTTTTAGAATTATTAGAAAGAAAAAACCTTTCTTTTTTACTTTTCTAATTTTTTTTTCGAGTGTTTTATGAATGGGTTCAAAAAAGAAAGGTTTTTTTCGGGGAGAGCCAAAGGGCAGTTCTGTTTCCATCCCCCAGATCGTTAAAAAACAGAAATTTTTTTGTTTTTTTCTTAGATCCTTATGATGGGATCGTAGCTTTTTTCTATGCCAAGGTTTCAGAGAGAAAGGAAATAGGATTTTTATCTGAATACCGTCTGTTAACCAATCTTTTGGAAATTCTGTTTCCGATAATTGAACACCATTATATGTGCATTTGACATGCATTTCCCTACTCCATTCGTTAAAATCTTCATACCACTCAGGGAATTGAAATAATAACATACGACCAATATTTTTAACTATTATCAATGAAGGTAATACGATGTATTTTCGAAGAATCGAGTGGGTTACTAATATGGAACTCCTTATTGCTTGAGCAAATATAATATTATCCCAAGTTTCTGCTATTGCTATCCGTTCCTCCTCCTGTCTTTTATCCTCTTTTCTTTTATACTCCCCTTTTTCTTCTTCGTGTTCTTCCTCTTCCTCTATTTTCTCTTTCTCTTTTACCCCTTCACCCACATAATCAGATGTTTTTATTTTTGGGCTTTTCTCCTCCATCCAATTCCTAAAAATTAGGTTCATCATCCTTGAGATATCAAAAGAAAACAAAGGTGTTTTGTCTATTCTGTCAAAAAAAAGGGGGGAGTGTACATCTGTTTGAAACATTTCCCAAGTCACTGTTTTACGTCTTTGAGCCCGCATCGACCCTTTGATTAGATCACGACGAAAATCTGATTGTTGCGAGTAACGTATCAAGGCCATCTCATGTTCTTCTGCTTGATCACCATTTCCTCTTCGATCACCATTTTTTGCTTGATTAGCATTTTCGACTTGATCATCACTATTTTTTTCTTTATTACTCTCGGTGGTATTAATGATATTATCAGTAGTATTGATAATATTATCAGTAGTATTAGTGATAATATCATTGGTATTACTGATATTATCAGTGGTAGTATTGATGATATTATCATTGGTATTACTGATATTATCAGTGGTAGTATTAATGATATTATCATTGGTATTAATGATATTATCAGTAGTATTAATGACATTAGTATCCTCATCGGTATCAGTGTCAGTATAAATTACTACACGTTTGGCTTTTCTTGAACGAATCCCGTGATCATCTGTGGATTCTTCCTGATCATCTTCTTCCTCCTCCTCCTCCTCTTCTTCAAAATCCAAATCAGAAGTCAGTTTGTATAACCATCGAGGAACCTTTTTCTTAATTTCTTCAATTTTAAGATTACTAAATTTTTGATCATTCGGATCAGCTCTAACCATATCGAATACTTTTTCTTCTCCCCCAAAAGCAATTTGTTTGAAACGAGTTCTTGATTTCTCAGCTTCTTCAGCTTCTTCTGTAAATTCACCAATTGAGACTGATGAATCCTCAATGCCTGTAAATGATGATTTTACGTCAAGTTTATATAT